TAAAAGAACTTTTAAAAGGAAAGAAAATTCCATTATTTATACCGAGAGAAATATATGAATCAAGTGAAACTCAAACGGAAAAGGATTCTATAATCAGCAATAAAATAATTAATGAATCATTTAGTCAAAATAGATCTACAAATTATTCACAGGCAGAAGAAGAAATAAAACATAGAATTGATAGAAGAAACACAATTAGAAATCAAATAGAAAAAAAAAAAATAAATAAAAAGAATAATGGAGAATCACTCCCAAAAATTCGGAAAATATTAAAAAGAAAAAATATTGAATTAATAGTTAAATTTTTCATTGAAAAAATATACATAGATATATTTCTATGTATCATTAATATGCGCAGAATAGCTCTACAACTTTTTATGGAATCAACCAAAATTTTTGATAAATACATTCACAACAATGAAACAAATCAAGAAGGGATTAATAAAAAAAAAAAAAAGAAAATTGACTTTATTTCGCCTATGACTATAAAGGCTTTTGATAATCTTAGAAATAGTAAGAGGAAGTCAGATATTTTTTTTGATTTATTATTATCACAAAAATATGTATTTTTTAAATTATCACAAACCCAAGTTATTAACTTCAATAAGTTAAGATCTATTCTTCAATATAATGGACCGTCTTTTTTTATTAAGAATGAAATCAAGGATTTTTTTGGAATACAAGGAATATTTGATTCCGAAATAAGACATAAGAAACTTCAAAATTATGGAATGAATCCATGGAAAAATTGGTTAAGAGGTCATTATCAATACGATTTATCTCAGATTACATGGTCTAGATTAGTTCCACAAAAATGGCGAAATGGAATAAATCAATGCCATACGTCTCAAAATAAGGATTTAAGGAAATGGTATTTCTATGAAAAGGACCAATTATTTGATTACAAAAAAAAACAAAATTCGAAAGTATATTTATTACCAAATAAAGAGGATAATTTTCAAAAAAACTATAGATATGATCTTTTATCATATAAATATGTTCATTCTGAAACTAAGAAGAAGTCCTATATTTATAGATCATCATTAGAAACAAATAAGAAGCAAGAAAATTCCAGCAGAAATAAAGAATTTAACATACTCAAGAATATTCCTATCAAGAATTATCTAGGAAAAAGTGATATTATATATATGGAAAAAAATACAGATAGAAAATATTTGAGTTGGAAATTTAATACAAATATTCAAGTTGAACCTAATAAGGACAAAATAAAGGATAAAATTCATATTTTTTATCTTCCAATTTATTCAAATTCCGAAATCAATTACAAAAGGGTCTTTTTTGATTGGATGGGAATGTCTTTTGATTGGATGGGAATGAATGAAAAATTCTTAATCTTAAATCGCCTCATATCGAATCCGAAAAATTTTTTCTTTCCAGAGTTTGTGATACTTTATAATAAATATAAAGAGAAACCTTGGTTTATCCCAAGCAACTTACTTCTTTTTAATTTGAATATAAATCCAAATTTTAGTGAAAATCAAAATATCAAGAGAAAGCAAGAGGAGAATGAGGATTTTTTAAATTTTAGCCCATCAAATTCAAAACAATATTTTGAATTAAAGAATCAAAACCATATTGAAGAATATTTTTTAGAATCGATCGAAAAACTAAAAATATTCCTTAAAAGAGATTTTCCTTTGCAATTAAGATGGACTGGACGCTTGAATCAATTGAATCAAAAAATGATGAATAATATCCAGATATATGGTCTCCTGGTTAGCCTAATAAATGTAAGAAAAATTACTATATCCTATATTCAAAGGAAAGAAATGAATCTGGATATAATGAGGAGGCGTTTAAATCTTACACAATTAACGAAAAAGGGAATATTAATTATGGAACCTGCCCGTCTATCTGTAAAAAATGATGGACAGTTTCTTATGTATCAAATCATAGGTATTTCATTGGTTCATAAAAGTAAGCACCAGAGTAATCAAAGATACCGAAACCCCCAAAACGTTACTAAGAATAATTTTGCTGAATCCATTTCAAGACATAAAATAAAAACTTTAAATAGAAACAAAAATAATTATGATTTGCTTGTTCCTGAAAAAATTTTATCGTCTAGACGTCGTAGAGAATTGAGAATTCTAATTTCTTTCAATTTGAATTTAAAGAATCAGAATGCTGTGCATAAAAATCCATTATTTTGCAAGGAGAACAAGATAAAAAACTGGAGTCAATTTTTGGATGAAAGTAAAAAAATTGACAGAAAAAAAAATGAATTAATTCAATTAAAGTTCTTTTTTTGGCCTAATTATCGATTAGAAGATTTAGCTTGTATGAATCGCTATTGGTTTGATACCAATAATGGGAGCCGTTTGAGTATGTTAAGGATATATATGTATCCCTGATTTAAAATTTTGAGTTTCCTATATATTCTGTTGTTCTATTCTATCAATCATATTTTTTCATTTTTCTATTGATTAATGTTAATTGATAAAATAAGGAATATATAAAGAAATTATGATTATTGTGTATACTACATTAAAATTTATGACATTATTATTACTGATCAATAAAATAAATATCTGTAAACAGGGGAGTGTGAAATTCTTTTATGGTAAAAAATTCATTTATTTCAATTATTTTGCAAGAACAAGAAGAAAACAAAGGATCTGTTGAATTTCAAGTGGTAAGTTTCACCAATAAGATACGGAGACTTACTTCACATTTGGAATTGCACAAAAAAGACTATTTATCTCAGAGAGGTCTGCGGAAAATTCTGGGAAAACGTCAACGCTTGCTGGCTTATTTGTCAAAAAAAAATAGATCGCGTTATAAAGAATTAATAGGGCAGTTGGGTATTCGAGAGAGAAAAACTCGTTAATTTGAAGAGTTAGTTTGAATTATTCGCTTAAAGTTTGATGAACTTCTTTTCGCTTTCAGCAATTCATGGAAGAATGAATCAGGAAAAACCTATGACTGTACCAGCTAGAAAAGACCTCATGATAGTCAATATGGGACCTCACCACCCATCAATGCATGGTGTTCTTCGACTCATTGTTACTCTAGATGGTGAAGATGTTATTGACTGTGAACCAATATTGGGTTATTTACACAGAGGTATGGAAAAAATTGCGGAAAATCGAACAATTATACAATATTTGCCTTATGTAACACGTTGGGATTATTTAGCTACTATGTTCACAGAAGCAATAACTGTAAATGGCCCAGAGCAATTAGGCAATATTCAAGTCCCTAAAAGGGCCAGTTATATCAGAGTCATTATGTTGGAGTTAAGTCGTATAGCTTCGCATTTGTTATGGCTTGGCCCTTTTATGGCAGATATTGGGGCACAGACTCCCTTCTTCTATATTTTTCGAGAAAGAGAATTAATATATGACCTATTCGAAGCTGCCACCGGTATGCGAATGATGCACAATTTTTTTCGTATTGGCGGAGTCGCTGCTGATTTACCTCATGGCTGGATAGATAAATGTTTGGATTTTTGCGATTATTTTTTAACAGGAATTGATGAATATCAAAAGCTTATTACACGGAATCCCATTTTTTTAGAACGAGTTGAAGGAGTAGGCATTATTGGTGGAGAGGAAGCAATAAATTGGGGTTTGTCGGGACCAATGCTACGAGCTTCCGGAATACAATGGGATCTTCGTAAAGTTGATCATTATGAGTGTTACGACGAATTTGATTGGGAAGTCCAATGGCAAAAAGAGGGGGATTCATTAGCTCGTTATTTAGTACGAATCAGTGAAATGACAGAATCCATAAAAATTATTCAACAGGCCCTAGAAGGAATTCCTGGAGGGCCCTATGAAAATTTAGAAATCCGCCGCTTTGATTTTGATAGAGTAAAAGATACTGTATGGAATGAGTTTGACTATCGATTCATTAGTAAAAAACCTTCTCCGACTTTTGAATTATCGAAGCAAGAACTTTATACGAGAGTCGAAGCACCAAAGGGAGAATTGGGAATTTTTCTGATAGGAGATAAGGGTGTTTTTCCTTGGCGATATAAAATTCGTCCCCCGGGGTTTATTAATTTGCAAATTCTTCCTCAGTTAGTTAAAGGAATGAAATTGGCTGATATTATGACGATACTAGGTAGTATAGATATCATTATGGGAGAAGTTGATCGTTAAAATGATAATTGATACAACAGAAGTACAAGCTATAAATTCTTTTTCTAGATTGGAATCCTTAAAAGAGGTCTATGGGATCATATGGATGCTTATTCCTATTTTTACTCTTGTATTAGGAATCACAATAGGTGTACTAGTAATTGTTTGGTTAGAAAGAGAAATATCCGCGGGTATACAACAACGTATTGGTCCTGAATACGCAGGACCTTTGGGAATTCTCCAAGCTCTAGCAGATGGTACCAAATTACTTTTCAAAGAGAATCTTCTTCCATCTAGAGGAGATACTCGTTTATTCAGTATTGGACCATCTATAGCAGTCATATCAATTTTATTAAGTTATTTAGTAATTCCTTTTGGTTATCACCTTGTTCTAGCCGATCTCAGTATCGGTGTTTTTTTATGGATTGCTATTTCAAGTATTGCTCCTGTCGGCCTTCTTATGTCAGGATATGGCTCAAATAATAAATATTCTTTTTTAGGTGGTCTACGAGCTGCTGCTCAATCAATTAGTTATGAAATACCATTAACTCTATGTGTGTTATCAATATCTCTACGTGTGATTCGTTAAGACATAAATTTCCGCCGACTTCTTTTCTTTCTAGGAAGGAAGTGTCATGATCATGAGTTGAATATATATTTTCTTTTTTTTTTCATTATTAGCGGGTTGATGAAGGAAACCAGATAGTTATATGAGTGAAAGAAACGGCTTAGAAATTTGCAGTAAAAGATTGAATCTCATTTCCTATGTACAAGAGTTAAGAAAAGTAAACATAAGTATTAGAGACTGTTTACCCCAAGATTAATTGATTAGTCATCATGACTTGAAGCGGGTTCAAAAGATCAACTTTATGAGGTTTTTACTATCTATTAATA